AGCTCAAATTAAAGCCATGAAACAAGTAGCTGGCAAATCAAAATTGGAATTAGCTCAATTCGCAGAATTAGAAGCCTTTGCACAATTCTCTTCTGATCTTGATAAAGCTACTCAAAATCAATTGGCAAGAGGTCAACGATTACGTGAGTTGCTCAAACAATCCCAATCCGCACCTCTCGCGGTGGAAGAACAGATAATGACTATTTATACCGGAACGAATGGTTATCTTGATTCATTAGAAATTGGACAGGTAAAGAAATTTATTGTTGAGTTACGTACTTATTTAAAAAGTAAAAAATCTAAGTTCCAAGAAATAATATCTTCCACCAAGACATTCACCGATGAAGCAGAAGCCCTTTTGAAAGAAGCTATTCAGGAACAGATGGAACGTTTTGTACTTCAAGAACAGGTTTAAATAAAGTTAAAATATTTTTTTGTTTTGTTATTTATATATGTAAAATTTTTTATTTTTAAATATTTAATATAGAAATTTGACTAGAAAAAAAATGAATAAATTTTAGTTTATAGTTAATATAAAATATTAATTTAATTATATTGCGTCCAATAGGATTTGAACCTATACCAAAGGTTTAGAAGACCTCTGTCCTATCCATTAGACAATGGACGCTTTTGCTTTTCACTCCTATTTTTTTTCTTATTTGCACATCTTTTTTTTTTTATGAACAAAAGATGTGCACGAATTCCGGAAATTGCTTATTCAATTCAATGATGCATTCCATTAATTGAATTTACAATTGAATTGTAAAATTTATCTTATTATGATTTATAGTAATTCTAGATTCATTTTATTCTATATTAATTCAATTATCTTATTTTATAAAATAATATAGAGTACTTTATATAATATAATAATAATTTTCTATATTCTAAAATAGAATGAAAATATTCTAATTTGAAATGAATCAATTCAAAAATATTTGTCTATTATGAATTTCGAAATATAGTAATCAAAAAATAATAAATCTATAAAATTACGATATCATTTTAATCAAAAAAATAGAAGATAAAATATATAAGATAAGCGGGTAGCGGGAATCGAACCCGCATCGTTAGCTTGGAAGGCTAGGGGTTATAGTCGACGTTGATTCATCATTTTGAACGTCTCTAATTCAAAACCGAACGTGAAACTTTGATTTCATTCGGCTCCTTTATGGAAGATGGAAAAAAAAGATGTAAACGAAAAAAAAAACAAATTCTACCCATAACATCTATGTCAGCCTTTCTGTCTGAATGCATTCAAAAGGACCTGCTTTATAGATGATCCCTATAGAAGAAAAGAGGATTCTAACAATCTTTTCTAGTTACTTCGTTCCCTATTTCTATTTGAAATAATCCTTAGGAAAAGTCTTTTTTGTTTCCAACGAGCTAAAACAATATAATCTGTCGATGTCTCTAGTAAACCAAAGACATTGTTTAATAGCTATTTTGTTTTGCTTCAATCTCCCTTATATAAATCTCAAATTGAAGATTTAGTTACGATTAGAAATAGACCGTTCTTTCTACCTTTATCCATGGATTCCTTACTCGTTCAATTGGAAGTATGGATCCAATTCAAAAATAAATTATGTTTCGTAATTTCATGATCCAATTTTTTCAATTTATAACGGACTCTTGGATACAAATCACGAGAATTTCTATTTTTCCTCGAATTTTTCATCGATAGGAAAAGGATTAAATCCTTTTAAGAAATAAAGTTTTTGATCGAAATATAAATCAAACGAAAGACCCTTTAACTATTAAAGGGTTAATAGAACGAATCACCCTTTTACCACTAAACTATACCCGCTACAATGCTATTATTGCATATAAATCGACCTTTTGTCGAACACAAAAATAGGTCCTAGTAATAAGTAATAAAAAAATAGGATCAGAAAAAAAATCATGAAAATGAGAGCGTTGACATATTTTTATCAGGAAGACTAATGAGATTAGTAAACGAGGACTCATTTAACTAATTAAATGATAAGTTTTTTTTATTCCAGTAAAAAAAAGTAAATAAAAAAAGAAAGAATAATAAGAAATGACACTTTGATTCTCTATCATTTGATTCTGTATCATAGGAATCGAAATAATCCTTCTTATGATATGATTGTTGTTTCGATTTTTGTTATTTTATTTCAAAAGAATTTTGAGTTTTCAAATAAAATAAATCATTTTTTCTACGATTCATTGGAACAAAAAAAAAAGCCCGGCTAGGTACTGACCAGGCCAGGCCGTGGAAATAAAAAGGGACTTTTCGGACGAAATAAACAAGGTACTTTTATTGATTTATTATTTAATATATATATATTTTCATTTTATTTTTTATTTTCTTAATTTATTCAAAATTTTATTTATTAACATTTAATAGATTGGTATTTATATATTCAAATATTGGATTGTAGATATCTCTTTTGAGCCCTTACTTTATTTAAAATCTAAATGGAATTGGAATTTCTGAGAAAAGTTTTTAGATATATATTATCTATATATAGCTTTATATAGCTATCTATATAATAAATAATAAAGATATAATAAAATAATAAAGAGAGATAAAGAAGGGCTTTTTTCAAGCCTTACTTAATGTATCATAGTAATTATTCTTTTTCATTTTTCAATTGGGGGAGAGATGGCTGAGTGGATTAAAGCGTCGGATTGCTAATCCGTTGTACGCGTTTTTCGTACCGAGGGTTCGAATCCCTCTCTTTCCGTTTCTGTCGATGACTTGGTATTTTTTTTTATATATATAGTTAAAGAAAGATGTGGAATAGATAAAAATTTGCAAATCAAGCAAGGAAAACAAAAATCTGATTTTTTATTCTTCACGTCCAGGATTACGTCCCGGGTCATTAGATAGGAATCCGAAAATGAAGAGAGAAACAAAGAATATCACTACTGTATAAACAAATAGTTTTAGAGTAAGCATTACACAATCTCCAATAGCATTTTTTTTTTTTTCAAAAAAAAAAAAGAGAATAGATTCTCTATTTTTATACTGCATACCCTATTTTTTGACACCAAGAAATGAAGTGATTTCTAGAAAAAAAAAAAAAATTTCAGAAAATCAGAGTTGAGTTGTTTATTAATGAAAATTTTCTTTTATACCCACAATTATATATTGTGGGGGACTCTAATAGGGTCGTTCAATGGAAAAAAAAGTTATAACAAGAAAATGAGAGTGATCTAGATTTAGCACAGCTATACAAGAATTTCAATATTTAACTTAACGGTTCAGACTGTATGTAAGACTTATCTGATCTTATATTAGAAATTGTTAGAATTTTTTTTTCGAGTAAATCATGAATTTTTCTAGGACAGTATGAAAAATCTCATCGAAAACTTACAGCAGCTTGCCACACAAAAGCTAATAAAAAAAAGAACACAGGTATTACTGGCATAATATCTACTATTGGATTCAAAAAAGCGTAGGCCTCGGGTAATTTGGCTAAGAAAAAGCTACTTGAATAAAGGACAGAATTAAGACAGATACAGATTAAACTTAAAATATTAAGCATAACAAACATTTTGTTCTTGAAGATAATTTTTTTTTGAGTTGATTGAGTTATTAATATCTTATTATTGATATAAGGGATAAGGTAAAAATTAATAACATAAGGTAGGTCAAAAAACCTTTCTTTTCTTTGATTTGAACTCAGCCAATCAAAAATCCTTCCATTCTCAAATCAAAATAGATATAAAAGAAATCCTACTTTCATACAATATCTTAATTGAATTATATCTAATGATCAATAAATTCAGTTTCATTCGATATCTACACGTATCAAAATCCTAGCAACAATCTAATTGATTCTATCAATATTTGGACTGGAATTGACGAACAACCAATAACAATATTAGTGTTTATTAGTCTTGAATAGAAATGGGGCGTGGCCAAGTGGTAAGGCAACGGGTTTTGGTCCCGCTATTCGGAGGTTCGAATCCTTCCGTCCCAGAGTATGCGTATTATATATATCATAGTATTATGATATTATATATCATAATATTCCATAATATTATATATGATATAATCATATCAAAATTATCATATCAAAAAAAGATTGCCTTTTTTGAACAACCTTCTGTTTAAGAGTCTAATATTAGATAGAATGTGATTCTTCTTTCTTATCATTATTTTTCTTATTTTTGATTCGTCTCTAAATCATATTTTTTTTCACAAATTTAATCGAGTTTAAATACCATAAGACGTAGATGGAATTGAATCCATTTTTTATCTAGGTAAAAGATGGGAACATAGATAAAAAAAAAAGACTTTTTTAATGAAAAAAAAAGTAGGACGGGCTTTTCATCGTATGTCCATATCTTTCATATTCATATTTGAAATTCGTTATTCATAAAAAAACCTTACGTCTCATATATTTTCCATGATGTCATTTTAATTCAAAATCGAAATGTGAAAGCCTCTCTTATTCTCTATCCCTTAAATGGTGTGTGCAACTTGATTATTTTATTTCTGTGGATTTATGTGGAATTATAAATACGAAGGGCTTGCGTTTTTGGTACTAATTGAATTGAATCAATGGGATTAAGTCTCTTAAGACCGGTTTAGGCTAAAATAATTTAGAGTCAAAAAAAATTGGATTTGTTTTTGATCTATCTATTTGTTTTAAATCATTGATGGGTTAATTCGAATAGGTTTTTTTTATGATAATAAAAGATAATAAAATGTCCCTTCCCTTATTGGAAAACTTTAGTCAAATAATAATATCGAGGTAGAAAACTTTCAATCAATTATTTTGAATGATTTCCTATGAATCCTTGGTACTTGAAGAAGTGTTAAACTGGCGAATCCATCCTATCAAGAAACTTGAAAATGCGGATTCAAAAAGAACGTATTTCTTATTTATTCGTAATTTTTTCTAAATTTATAGAAATAAAAAAAAAAAAAAGAATAATATATATATTCCATTTCATATTAAATAAATATTGCATTCATACAAAAAATTGTATTCATCCAATATACTAAAAGAAAATCCAATATCTAAAAGAAAATGTGGGTTTAAAAAAAAAATGGAATTCTTGCTGATACTTTTTAAGAAACTACCCATTCATAACAGTATAGATAACTATGTACCAACTAAACCAATGACTATTCATGATTCCATAATTGAATCAATTACATACCAGTTCCAAGAAACTAGAGGTTATGGTAAAACTTCGTTTAAAACGATGTGGTAGAAAGCAACGTGCGACTTGAAGGACATGATCAACTGTGGATTCTTATCTTACATCCACCATTTTCTTTTATATATAGGAATGAAGATGCTCTTGGCTCGACATCGTTTGTTCTGTTCCACTATAACCCTCATTTCATTTTGGGGAAGTTTGAATGTAAATATTACATGATGGAGCTCGAGTAGAAAGTATTAATTCATTTATCAGGGGCGGAGATCTAGGGTTAGTGTCAATCAATAAGTTGAAACAACTTCGTAAGTATATTTTCGATATAGAAATCGAAAGGATCCAATTCAAGCAAGTTTCAAATTCAAACATCAAATTTGTTGGAATTAGGAAAACACTTTTGATCAAAAGTGTATCACGCGAGAATCAATCATTCATATGGTTCTTTGATAAAAAGAAATCACAAAAAATGGTATGTTGCTGCCATTTTGAAAGGATTAAAGATCACCGAAGTAATGTCTAAACCCAATGATTCAAAGCAAAGATAAAGGATCCCGGAACAAGGAAATACCTTTTTTAATTGTTTTAATAACTAAACTTGTTAATTGTCTCAATAACTAAACTAGATCAGAATGAAGAATAGAATAGATTCTAAAGGAGACAGGCAAAAAGGGGGTTATAGACGGCTCAATAAATGAAATGCTTAAAGGTTTTCCTTTGAGTGAGAGTTACCCAACTTGAGTTATGAGGATACAAATAAGAATTTTTTTTTTTATTCTTTTTTGGAAAAGAATAAAAAAAAAAAAATGAAATCATAGTCTAATTGATTTGATAATCTATGGATCTATTTTACATTAATTAGAATTCTATACATATACATAACTTCAAATTTTCTCGAGCCGTACGAGGAGAAAACTTCTTATACGGTTCTGGGGGGGGTATTGTTAATCTACATCTATCCCAATGAGCCGTTTATCGAATCGTTGCAATTGATGTTCGATCCCGAAGAGAGGGAAGAGATCTTCGTAAAGTGGGTTTTTATGATCCGATAAAGAATCAAACCTATTTAAATGTTCCTGCAATTCTATATTTTCTTGAAAAAGGTGCTCAACCTACAGGAACTGTTCATGATATTTTAAAGAGGGCTGCGGTTTTTACGGAATTTGACCTGAATCAATAACCGAAAAATTCAATTAATGAAATAAAAAAAAAAGAGGGTGTGGATGACTTGTCTATAGCTTTGGATAACCTTTTCTCTATTATTTCCCCCCTCTCTTGTTCTACTACACTTATTTATTAAAGATCAATCAAGTGAATAAATGAAATAATTGGTTTTATACTAGAAATAAAAAATTTGGACATTACCATCAATGGGTTGGTTTTTGTTGGAAATCTATGAACAAATAAAAAAACACAAGGGATTACGCTTGTTTATTCTACTTATATTTATTTATTGATTGAATAAACCCGAGATTTTTTTCTACTTTACTTCTTCCTTACCTTAATTTATTCTTTCGCCTACACTTTTTTTTTTCTATTTATGTTCATTATCTCTATCGTGCCAATCCAACACAACTCCGTAGTTTTTTCTTTTTTTATTTATTTTCTCTTTTTTTCATTTTAATTCTTATATATTATATATATATTTTCCTATTTCTATTTATTTCAATTGACTAATTAAATTGAATAATGAAATATAAATAAAAAAAGAAAGATATTCAATTGAAATTGTTATTTCTATTTTTTTTTTTTTTTATTCTTTTGTGTTCTCCATTGTATTCGTTTTTCACTATTCACATTCATATTGACAACAGTGGATCAAACAAATATAATCCGATTGTGGATAAATAGATCTAGTTATCTCCGCTTCATAGACTTGGTTTTTTTTTATTTTACTTCATTCAATTCACATGATGGGCTCATTGGATTTTCTGTGATACAAGAAGTGACTTTTGTGTGATATAAAAATTTTGATTCAAAAAAAAAATAGATAATCTAAGAAGGGATAACATAAGATACAAGAGACGGTATATCCATTTTTTTTTTTATTTGATTCCATTTGATATTTTATTTGATTACGTCGTGCAATTCCATTTCGTTTTTGATTCTGATTGTATCTGCACATACTAATTCTTTTTTTTATTCGGGTTGCTAACTCAATGGTAGAGTACTCGGCTTTTAAGTGCGGCTAGCATCTTTTACACATTTGTATGAAGTAACAGATTCGTCCATACTATTGGTAGAGTTTGTAAGACCACGACTGATCCTGAAAGGAATGAATGGAAAAAACAGCATGTCGTATCAATGGGGAATTCGGGGAATATTTTTACCTGATGGGTTCAAAAGCTTGTTTGAATTCTT